AGTTGGCCTTTCTCCAAAACTCCTGGTATGGATTCTGATAATAAAATAAAAACCCTAAACCCGACTCTAAAAACTTTGACGGCTGTGGTACTTATTATTGGAAGATGCGTCTTCTTCCTTCTCAGATGGCCTTAGCTTAGCGTCAGAAAGCAGCTCGGGAAGAGCTACTACTCAAAAAATGTTCATTTTTCCGGCCTTGTCTTGTAAATGTGTCTCTACCTCTAGCGTTCTTGTCTTGCACGAAAGAGCAGTTCCGCTTTCTATTGTCAAGCCAAGGAGCTCACGAAGGGAAGACCACAGCGGAAACTAGCAGAGTGAAGCTCCCAACCACGAGAGGGGTGCGCTCTTTCTTCTTTCTTGTCTTTAGCCTGGCGTAGCGCACGATAAGTTCATCCCGAAAAGACGAAATGACTTGCTCGGTTCGCTTGGATCGACTTATCCCTTTGGCATACTAATTTACATTAGCCTCGATATGCTTAAAAGTGAGTGCCTTTGTACCTAACTCAGGCCTGTGTAGTGGGTGGGTAGACAAGGCAGTCAAAGTAGGACTCGCTTGTTTCGTCCGTTCGGCTCGTACAGTTCTTGCTTTCAAGGCTCAAGTGGGCCGCTTAGGTTTTTAGGGGATAGGCAGGGCAGGACTTGCACTTAAAAAAAAAGTAGGCCCGACTTCGCGCCCCTCAGTCCAAGACGGACGCAGAGCTCTCACCTAGGTAACAATCTCGCGTGGGTAAGAAGAAAGCATCAAAGCTAGGCGTTTCATTCAAAAAGGCGCAGAACGGTGCAGGAGATGGAACAGTAGCTAGAGCTGGTTCCGGATCAGGCAACAGTGGTTTCAACCGGAGAAGGAGCAATTAGAGCACTCTAGTTCCCGTCCTATACTATAGTTCTCGTCCTGCCTTCCCAACAGGACAGACAGGTTTGCTATTCGACTGTCGGAGGTTCGAAATGAATGGGGAGAGAGAAGGTTGAAGTATACGTCACGTTGCAATACGGATAATATAAAGAGTGACGCCTTTCAAGTAAAGATGATCTTTCTCGTTGACGAATCAACCGGGAGGAAGGAATAGACTCGTACCTTCAAGGCGCACCTTTGCTTCAGTGGAAAGAGAATTGGCAATCACTGGGGAACGGAATTGGAGTAGCTTTCAACTCAGCTTTCCGCTCAACCTCAGGCTAAATAACCTGATATTGATGACAGCCGACCCTTCGCAGAAGGAAATCCTCCAGCAATTTTTCTGGATTTGCCTCCCCCAGAACCAATAGCCTACGAGCCGGCTTAGACTGACGGGTACGAGGGGATAGACCATAAGAAAGGAAATCCACTTTATAGCGTGAGGGGGCGGAAAAAAGTCGTAACGTAATAAGAAGTAGGTTATGAGAAGCAGGCATGTAACCCTAGACTGCATCACCTACTCGCTCAGGAAAGTCAGAAGGGAAGGCATATCCGATCAGTCCTAGTCCTAAGGCGCTGTAGGAGCTTACCTTTGGTTCGGGAGCCCAATCCGCGCCTAGGTTCTTCGTCCTCTCATTTGGAAAGGCAAGCAAGCAAGTCAGGCCTTTCTTGATTGAATAGGCTTCAACCGTCCCTAGGTCTGAAAGCTAGTCTGAAAAAAGAGAGGTCATCCAAGAGATAGGAATAGGAGAGCCACCGAGTCCTCGTGTAGCAGAAGTTCGTTCCCCCGCCGAAGAAAGAGGTGGAGTCCTGAGGCGATTGCGGTAAATCGTCTTGTTTAGAAGGAGGGCTCTCCTTTTTACGGAAATTTCCCGGGGATTGACTCTTATATGGTATACGCCCACGCTACGTCTTTGAAACTACCTATGCTTCCTGGAGACAATACGATAGCTTAACAGTCTCGGGCTTCTTCCTTATTCAATTCACAGATAAATAGCATGGATGAAATGCCAGAAGTAAAGGAGAAGTAGCGGAGAAAGAACTCACACTAAACCTAGCGAGAAAAAATCATCGTATTTAGGACACGACTGCGGTCTCTTTCTGAAAGGTTGCTTCAAGCTACCGCTTCTCCTGCTAGACCCGGGTCCTCTGCCTACGCTTCAGATCGCCTATAGCTTTTAGAGCTTTTAGAAAGAAAGCGCTACAGCACCCTATTTCGAACAAAGCTAGAAGCCCGGGCAAAGAAGCTCTTTCGGCCAAAGTGGAAAGCCTAACCCAACCGTCACGGATGATGCTTACCAAGAGCTGGAGCAGCACTTTCTAACAGCCACTTCTGACTTCCCTCCCTCCAGGAACAGCACTCGCGGACTTATTGTTTAAACAAAGCATCTTTCCTTGCAACTGATTACATGTGAGGAGCCTCCCTATCTTTGCTTTGTTTGGATTGACCAAGGACGTAGCACCTTTTGATGAGAGATATGAACATCGAGAAAACTAGTATTTTCTGAATTATATGAAGCCGGTAAGCAAACAGCAAATCCGTGGGTATTTGAACCCGGTAAAAAAGTAGAATATGGAAGAACGGGAGATCCTTTTGAGCAGCCTGTTATAATAGGAAAGCCTTCTATCTTGAAATTAATTCATCAAGTTGCTGATATGATAAAATACATGGACGTTCCAGCGGGCATTATGCACTTGTTACACAACAACCCCTTAGAGGAAGGGCCAAACAAGGGGGACAACGGGTAGGAGAAATGGAGGTTTGGGCTCTAGAGGGATTTGGTGTTTCTCTTACAAGAGATGCTTACTTATAAATCTGATCATATTAGAGCTCGCCAAGAAGTGCTTGGTACTACAATCAGTGGACGAACAATACCTAAACCTGAGGATGCTCCAGATTCTTTTCGAGTTGTTTTTCATTTCTTTTCTGATTCCTCTCAATGAAATTTGCCATGTTGCACTAAGTTACTTAAGGTTTTAAGGAAAAAAAGGAGGTAATGCTAGACCCTTAACCCCAAAGGAGACTACTTCTAGAACATAAAAGTGAGGGAGGCTACTTGCTTTGCTTTTAGGAGGGTAGAAATTCTTTTCTTCCGAATTCGGAAGATTGAAGGAAGTCAATGATTCGGATATTTGGCTGACCGAAGGGAAGAGACTTCTCGCGTTTTACCCGGGTGACACTCAAGCATTTCCACTAAGCAAGTCACTCGGAAAAGAAGAAAGTTCATTCCACCTATGTACGAAAGTGGTCTTTTTTTTCTTGATCCTGACATCCAAACCTTCTCTTTACCGGTAGCATGAATAAGAAGAGAGAGAAGATGTCGCAGATCAGCTGTTAGGAAGAAGAGTTTTGTTTTCGGTAAGTAGAGCGAGTCTAGGGTTCTAATCCATTCAGCCTTGTCATGGCTGGTCACGGTTAGAATTCAAAAAGGTGGGTAGAGATGAAGGCGTGCCTTGGGCGTCGGGGCTAAGAGAGTGATCGAAAGATCTCCCTTGGTACGCGACGTTCTTGCGAGCGAACTCCCGAACGACAGGTAGAAAAGGGCGGCCTCGAGAAAGGGAAGCAGGAACAGCTATATCTTATGAAAAGAAATTACCAGCCACACAAAAGACTGATTTTCTTTCAAGGCTTGAGACGAGTTTCTAGAGTAGATAGACTAGAGAAGGGGAAGCAGAAGAGCCGAAATTTGATTAAAATGAAATAAAAAGTAAGCGCGTATGTCGCTGGGCTTGATTGCTTTCACAAGCGTGTTCTTTCCTAGGATTCTTTCCCGCCTTCCTTTTCAATAGGAAAATGGATGGCACCGCGCCGGCCTTTATTGCTCTTTGCTCTTTGAAGGACTTTCCTTCCCTGTTCCAGTTAAGGATAAGAGAAGGACTGCCGGTTTTTATTCCTCTTCCCATTCCCAGTTATATAAATGAAAGAATTTAGGCATATGGATAATGTGGAGTTTGAGGAGTCATTTCTACCATTTATGAGAGCCGGGAACAGCCGAGAAATTCCTCGATGCCCGCTCATCAAGTTCCCTCTAAAGGGTTGTCTGAGGGTTTCACCTCGAATCAATTCAAGGAACCTCATCGATAAGATTGTCAAGAGCCAAGGAGAAGCTGGGGCACTTACAATAAGAATTTTTTGAGAAAAAATCTCTCCGTTGACAGTCAGACTTGGTTTCTACCAATTATTGGCACTGGAAACCAACTGACCGAGTCTTCCAACCGGACAAAGAAACGAGTCATCCACTTCACCGAATTCACTCCTTGGGAACTCTTCGACACCTAGTCCAAGATGGCACCATTAGGGCTGCGAAATGGACGCCAACTGAGACCGAAACGAACGCCTTCCGTTCCGGAGGCTTTTTGACGAAGGAAATGCTTTACCTAATATTCTTACTCCACCCACCAACTTTCAAAACGATATTTTAAATGGAAGACAATTCTCTTAAATATGAAAATAGACTCTTTCTTATTTCGAAAATTCTCTTCGATTCTACCGAATTCGCATCAGAAAGAGAGGCTTTGGCCCAGCCATAATGAGATCAATCACGAGTCTTCGCTACAATTCCTAAGTCGTAGCTTGGAAGGTGACCAGAAATGGAACGTATGACCCATATGATCCCGGATCTAGAAATGAGGCTAGAGCGTGAATCCTCCACTTGGAGATTGGCTTTATCGGGGAATATTTCAGCCTGTGTCGACCCCTATTTGATAATCGATGGGACAAGAATCACAGGAATGAATTCCCAGGAGTCTCCTTTGAAGCAGACGCCGAAACAAAGGCTCCAAAATCAGTTATTTCAGGGGCATAATAAGCCGTTGAGTCGGGGAATTGATCTTTCGACTTCAATAGGTTCCGGCTCGGCGTGAGCTTCGGAAGAGGAGTTCACTACTAAAGAAGTGCAAATTAGGCTCACCTGATGTTGTCCTTTTTGATACACCTTCAGGGCCGGTTTTCCCTATCTATTGATAGTTGTATACCCAACCTTTCCCTTGCTGTCCTAACCGAACCAGGCTCGGCCTAACCCACCAGCCTTCTCGTGTTAATACACTCACGGATGAAATATCATACATATGCAGAGAAAGGCTTCCTTTGCGCATAGCGGAGTTGAAGGTCAAAACAAGGCCTTGATCACTAGAAACGTCCAAACCAATGGTTTCGGGAAGCTCTATTTAGATATCTTATTTTCGAGGACATCCATCCAATACATTTCGATACACCGTATGATAGACTCTATTAACTCAAACTTACGAGTAGGGTCTCACATGGCTTAGAACAACAATTTTTTCGTAGCATATCAGCATGCCAGGAATTTTGCAAGAGCAAATGGAGAGCGAAAACGGAGCACGAAACCAATTTCGATATGAATAAGATGGAGAAGAAAGCTCCTGCTTTGAGGTAGCACTTGATGAGGGTGGTTCGGGTGGGGCCTCTTCGCAAGGAGGGGAGTCTAGTTTCTTTTTCAATTCCACCGGGGAGGGAAACTAAAAAAGATTCAACTGAGGATGATTCGCCAACAGGTAATGAAATTACATATGAATATTCTACATCTGACTTTACAACAGATTTTGCTTCAACAACAGATGCTGATGCGCCGAAGAGGTATGGTACGGAAAGAAGAAGAATGCATCTAAAGCAGAGTATACTGAAATTCAGTCTATTGCTAATTCAATTCCTTTCTTTTCGACATCGCATTCCCTTATTCCCGCGAGTCAACTACCCCGCTCCTTGCTTGGATAAATGCAACAACCATTCCATTCCGTTCTATTGACCACGCTTACTTACGCTTAGCTACTGTGACGCGGGAATCAAGGCAGGCAGCTAAAGGACTACTTGACCACCAGAGCTAAAACTCCAGGAGATATTCTCTATAGAACGGAGTTCCCTGGTTACTTGCTCTCCAAACCTCCTGAACAACAGGTCCCACCCGCGCTGCTTGCCTGCTTGTTCTGCCCTCGCTTCCACATCTACTTAGCTTCGTTGCCTGCTCCCCGGGGAAAGCTTTCATGTAATAAACAGGTAAAGCTCCCCGGTTAAGGAGAGTTAGGTTCTCTATATTATTAGAAAGCTAGCTATCAAAGAACTAGAGCATCACTCACTACAGGCAAATAGGAAAAGCCAGCCCACGCTTTAGCTAATGAGGCAGGCAAGCTACCTAGTGTTCCAAAGCTAAAAGAAAAGGTAGTTCGCATCTCGTTATCATAACGGCTTCTACATATAAGTAGTTTGCCAATCGGTAGTTACAGCCGGGACCGGGCTTCGTTTGGTATAAGAGAATGAATGCAGTGTTGATGGAAGACACTCCCCTTCCAAGAGAGAGTTCTCCCATAGGAGAGAGCAAGGCTTTTTCCTTCAACACATAATCCCTCGGTCACTTCCTCCCTCGAAAGCTAACAACAGCGGATAAGAGAACTGCTTGTGAAAGAAGACTTGTTCGCAGCTAAAGAGACAGAGGACAAGATCAATAGTAGAAGCAGGTCCATGCCCTGCTTCTTGTTTGCCGGGTCTTTCTCGCTTTGAGCCTGGTCTGGTAAGTAAGGACTTTGCCTGGTATTGACTGATTGCGATTGCATCTTGTCTGCTATTTTATTTAAAGATAGAAAGATTCGACGGCCAGTAGCTTTTCCGTTTTCGGGCATAAGAAACAATAGTTGAGAGAGAAAGAACTTCCGCCGAGGCTAATTCAATTCACGATTGTTGAATCAGCCGTGATTGCTAACGTCTGTAATTTAAAGAGAGTGCCCCCATCCCATGGGGGATAAGCTCTTCCTTCTCTCTGTCCTGTGCGTGCTATTTATGAAGACCTTGCTATCTCTAAATTCTTTCACTACTCTTTCTCTTGGCAAAGTCCTCCCACTAGTTCTAGAATTCATTCCTCTCCGTTTGCAGCTATTGATGCGTCCGCTGCTAGTTCACGGGAGCTCGCTAGGGCTATTTGAACTAATAAGAATCTGTTAGAGTGGGCAAGCAAAGAAGAATCGGAATCATTGCCCGAAAGCAAAGCAAGGGAATCAACGATCTACGGTGAATTCGATTTCACGATGAGAGAGATTGGAACAGCATCCAATCCTGATTTTCACTCTTTCGAGATCGAAGAATAGCCTAGTGCCTATAGTCTAGTAAAGTAGCCAAGCTAGGGATGAGACTCACCTTGCCAACGGAGATGGCGAGAAGAAAGGATCACGACCAAATCGACTCGGAACTCTTGTTTAGCAGTGAACGAATCCGATCTTTGCTTTGAGGGAAGCAAGCTAAAGGTGGGCTAAGGGAAGGAATTCAAAGCCTATAAGGAAGGCATGAGACTCGGATCTAGGATCAAAAGACTGACTGAAGCCGAGAGAGATGGGCCCCATGTCAATCGAGTGGAGGTTGAAGTCCCAGAAAGAGACCGCCGTGCAGGAAGCGGCGATAGCAAAGATTACCTTCACTCATGACAATATGCTCATGGAAGGGAAGCCATGAAGCTAAAGGGAAAGGGAAGACTTCCATTTGTTGGGTAGGTCTAGGGCAAAGGAAAGAGAGGTGTGGCTAAGGAAGGGTGAGGCGACGGGTTTGGACTCTTTCCCATCGACTTGACCGGCAGAAGTCTACGATCCTCCAAACTAAAGCCGTCGAAACGGCACTCAACCGAAGCCCTTTCCCCTAACCTACAAGAAGGACCGAAGGGAGGCTAGGCCTTCCCGAAGATCAACTTGACCAAGGTAGAAAGATTGCCCGAGGTAGGGCGGAGAGTTAAGGTGGTTAGACAGCGGGAGAGGAAAGAGTACCGAGTACGAGAGTCAGTTAGTTGCTAACCGAAAGAGAAGGGAATTGAAGAATTGAATCCCATTTGGTTTGGTTGCTAGCGAGTGAGGGAATCGCAGATGGGCTTATGACCTAGAAGCTGACCTCGAAGCTCCAGCTTACTTCGCTTCGGTCCCTAAGCAACTACCTTCTTATGGCCTCGGAGAAAGCCAATATGGCATGTCTATTTGAAAACAATGGGATGATCAGAACGTGAACTCTGATAATAGGGGTATACAAGTTAACCACCTAGAATCGATCCATGACCGCTAAACTAAAGGAGTCCTTTACCAAACCGTCTTTACCCGCCTCAACCGATCTTAGCTCGGACATGCGCCAATACTGACTCCTTTCCCTGGGACAGCTAATCAAAACTAATACGGCGGGAATCCCTTATCTTTGAGACTACCCTTAGGACTCTATAAAGTCATTTAACAGCAGAACCCTCACACGAGAGCCAAAAAGAAGGCTTTCATTAAGAGAATTCGCCCATACAATAGAACAAGGAGAGCAATCAACGCTATGGCTACTTTAGGACTATTCCCGCCTTAGGACCCCTACTGTGACAACAGCTACTACGCATCCCACATCATAAAATGCTATCGACGAAACAAACCTTTATCAAGCATATCACCATGACCTGGTACAGAACCAATCTTCACTTTTCGACATCCGTAACGGATTAAGAAAAGCGTTCTAACGGCAGTTACACAGCCCCTGAATCTCTTAGAGAACTGTAAGTGAAAGAAGGAAGGGTACTTAGTAGCTGGGAATGCGGCTAGCTCAGCTAGTTTACTTACTTGTTTGTACTCCCATCTGAAATACTACTTGAAGTCCATATTCAACTCAAACAAGAAGCAAGCTACCTAGCTCGTTTACCCTAAGTCGATCGGGGGAGCCTTATTCAAATCAACTACAATAAAAAGAAGGCATAGGCAATCCGAAAATGATGTGTAGTTGAGTGAAGAATTGGCTTTAGGAAGAAGAGAGCGATGGGTAAATATGTGGTAGGACTTTTCTGGCAAAGAGTGAGTTTCCGGGGTAAGGGAATGAGTTTCCAAAGAATATGAAAGGAAAGGATCATTGAACAAGCTTTGAAGATCTAAAAGCTACTGGCTGCACCTGGTCTTGATGTAACCAGTCCGCGGGAATTAGAATCATTGTTGGGCGCATTAAGATTTTCTTTCCCATTACTCTGTCTCGTAGGACATTTCTATGTAGCAAGAAGCTCTGTTCAATCAATCTCATAGGGAACTGAAGCAAGAAGAACTATCGATTAGGCATAGAAGTCAAACTGGAATGAGACCTTCTGGGTTAAGCGATTGAAGTAAGAAAGTCAAGCTTTTGCCAGAGGATGAGTCTTTCAAGTATCGGCAGCATTCCCTTTATCAAAGTATAGTACGCTAAGGAAGGTTTTCTTATAATATATAATATATAAAAAAGGGGGAAGAAAGATTTTGACTCGACTGATCTTCAGATTGAGAAGAATCTCAGTTTGTTTACTGATTCTATCATCCTGAGAGACTACAGAAGTTAAGGCATAACTTCCTGGATCACTCGCCGAGCCGACTAGACTACCACAAAATACGAGGGTGAGATTTTATGTGCATTCGGATTTCGGTCACCCGAGAAGGGCTCTAGTCCTGTCTGCAGAACGGTCCCTGAAATGAGTTGGAAAGGAGTGGAACGTCAAGTGAAGACCAAAAGAGTAAGGCGCTCGCCTCCTCCCTAAACGATAGGCCAAGGGTGCTGCTCTGCTCCGTATCTCTCTCCTGGGGAACCTTCCACCCTGTCTTTTTATCCCGACGGGGGCATAGCTAGCTTCTTTTTGGTTAGCGTAGGGATGTCTATTCAAGGATTCGAAGCTTTATACGGTTTCTACCTGCAGTCTGATTCCGTTGAGTCAAGATCCCCGGTAGCCTTGAGTGAATGACCTAAGCAACGGGTAGATGTATGGTTGGTCCACGCCCCCTTGATGCATTCCGTAATCCGTTACTGGATAGCCCGCCCATTTCCTCTCAGACAAGCACGTAACTATCTCCAGTCGGGCTAGCGGCTCTATCTTCTACTGATATCGAGCTAGGTCCAGATAGCTAAATTTATTGTATTACCATTTCTGGACGTTTCTACGGTTTATGGTCCGGGATGCAAAGACATCCTATCGATCGATTTATCTATAGCTTTTTGCCCTCTCAGCCGAGATCGGTAAGATTTCGATTGGAAGATTGGGTGAAGCCTAGCTTCTTTCTTTCTTTCTTGCCTCTGCCAAAACCAATAGGAATCGGAGCTCCTTATGAGTAGAATGAGGAGGGTGCAGACCGATTCTAGCTTTCACAGATGCCCGGTATCTTCCGGAGCTGTAGTCTTTACACACTAAGTAAGCAAGCTTTGGTTGGCTCTATTAACTCAAGATATCCATCATCCCCGGAGTAGGCGCTATACTAATTTAGGGATCGAAGCCCTCCTGAGGAATAGGTTTAATTGTTTAATGTGATAAATCGCCGAGGTTATGAAAGGCGCTCGACCAAGATTGAAACAGCCAAGAACAACGAAAACCTTTCAAGCGGACAAAATTGAAACCCAGATGATTCCACCAAATCGAATCCTTCAAGAGCGGGGGATAGCAACCAAAGAAAACCGTTCGCAAGGCTAGCGCCCGAGGCCTGCAAGTTACCAAACAAGATGTTTGCCCATCGCCTTCACCGTCCTACTAATAAAAGAGCTGGGGTGCTTATCGAATTGTTGCTTTGTCGCCCCGGGGGAATTTAATCCGTCCTACCTTCAATCGTTTGGAAGGTGGGCTAGAGGTAGGTATTACTACTGACAGGGTGTAAGCCAGGGATGGGAGGAACAGAGGAAATAGCTTGGGGATACCTAACTACAAGAATAGGACATCCGGAACTGGGGACTTCAAAGCTTAGATCTATGATTGCTGCGGAAGCGTCTACAACCGCCGGTAACATCTTCAGCATCTGTAGAAAGGGGAGGTGCTTTAGGAAAGGAGACCGCGGAATAAGCGTTAGCAAGAGACATTGAATCGAACTTCTTTTTCCTTGGCGGAGAAAGCTTCTTCTCGCCCCAGAGTCCCGAGAAGAAGCTTTTCCCGCATTCCTGTTGATGCAGAGATCAGACGAGAAGGCCCATCTCTTTACTAGAATCCGATGTGATAGAAGGAGCTGCTCTAGCTTAAGCTTAAGTCGATTCTTACTTAATAGAATAGCCGAACGAATTAGCCATAGAGCTCATCCCCGGTTAACTAGTTGATGATTTCTTGATGGTTGACTGCTATATCTTAATTAGAGAATCGACTGGTCACTCATGCTTGAAAGAAAAAGAATAAGCGATGCCATTGAATCTGTTAGGGGAAGGCTAGAAGAGAGTAGCTCATGACCTCGGGGGAGAAGGAAAGGAGCTCTTGTCTCTTCTTTCATAAGCTCCTCTTCCTCTCCGCGACTCGTAACGAATGCTTTAATGTGAATGGTATCGTTATCGTATATGTATATAAAGTAGTTGATCCCGGCGAAAGGGAAATTATGTTCAAAAACAGGGATCCTTAGTCTTGAATATGACTGCATGGGTTTACTTTCTTTCTAAGAGTTAGCGGGCGAAGGGTAAATGATTGAATTTAGGAATCCAACATCCTCAGTGGAAGAAGCCAAGTCAGTAGCGAAGAGGGGATTGATTTGAACAAATAAAGCAGTGCTTTCTAGTTACCGCACCGTGGGAGCAGATAGATTCAGTGGTGATCTGACTTTCTTTCTTCTTTTCTTACCAGAGTGAGTCGCGGATGTATAGAAAGGCTATTCCCTTTTTCTTTTAGTGATAGCACAGGTGAGACCTAAGATAATAGACTAGCTTCACTAAGTCTATTCTATTCCCAGTCGCAAGAAAAAAGCATTCCTTCTTCATTTGACCTCCGACTGGAACCTTCGACTAGTTTGGGGGAGTTCAGTGAGCCAATCAATCATAATCAAAAATCTAAGTATGCCCTAACTCTTTCTCCAGAACCCTTCTTAGGACTAGGACCATGGGTAGCTTTTGTTAAGATCTTCCCCGCTGCTTGACTTTGCACAATAATAAGCTTTTGACATGTTCACAAATCCGATGCCTCGAAAAGTGAGTGAAGGAACCCGAGGGGTCAATAGGAATTGTCTCTACTCTATCACCTTAAGGTTAAGAAGCATGAGACTGAAGAAGTTAGGCATCCGTAGCAAAGGAAGCAGTCCCATGCCGTCAGGGCCTTTTCTTCTCACTTTATCGATGGAAAGAATAGGCTTGGGCTTCTCCAAGCTCCCTCCTAGAACGGCAATTGGGCTGCAGTTCTGCCTTTCCTTAGAAGAAATATCGTAGCGTAATTTATGAAGTAGAAGTCAGACATACTAGGATTCTTAAATCCGTTGATTGAATGTCTATCACACTTTAACATCCTAGGAAGTTTGAACTCTTGTTTCATACCATCTCTAATAAGTGCATTTCCCCTGAATCAAGAAATCCCAACATCTCTCGAGAAGAGGAATAAGACTTGATTTTTCATAACGTGGGCAATCCCTCAATAAAGCTCAGACTCCTAAAGACCGTCACAAAACTGACAACTGGGAGAGTCTGCCAATTGTCGCTTGAATCTGTTGCCGTTAGTCAATAACCTGCCATGCACGACTAACCAAAGGAATGATCTGATCCGTTGAGAGCCATCCCATTTACAGACTAAGCGACAAAGCCTGTCCTCTGGAGTAAAAAAACTCTTCGCACACTAGACTTAACGGAGAAAGCAAAGCACCATTGGATGTGTGTTTCCAGGCCACTCAGTCTTGAACAGCCCCACATTTGGGCGGGACCGTGGCTGCTATCTTCATGACAACAGAAGCAGGCAGAAGATGAGCGAAATCCTCCCATTTCCATTGCCTATCACCCAAGAGACACCCTCCAACACCTTAGGCCAGACTTTTCACCTTCCACAGGGGAGAGTCCTGGCTTCTAGCTTTGATGGAAGGGACAAGGTCATATGTTCTCACATACTTTCCCCGCAACACCACGACCCAAAAACTCTCTGGCTCATGAATTACACCCCACCCCAATTTCATGAGAAGGGCTTCATTGGTGATTGATATCTTGCGAATTCCAAACAGGTTCCAAGGCCCTCTAAATTAGTTGATATCGTACCCGTTTTGAACGGATAGGGTTTAGCTGCGATTTTCTCTATTGTTGCTTGCTATTCGAAGAATAGATCTGTGCTCAGCTGGATTCGTTGGACCACTTTCTTATTCATCTGATGGGAGGTTTGTCAGTCTGGTTCGAATCAAGGAACGGAATCCGGTTCTACAGGGCCAAGAAAGAAAAGCTAGACGACGGCATTCCAAGAAGGAACTTCCCCTTCCTATGGTACGGTCCCCTATTGATGAATCACTCGAAAGTGAAAGAAAGGAAGAAGAATTTGAAATTCTCTACTTGGTGCAGTACGCCATCGAATGTTGCGGGACGGAGCCAGATTTTACACGTCTTCGAAAAAACGTCGGGTAAGTCATTGGGGCCTGCGCCAACTACGTGGGACCGACATCCGGCCGTACAAGCTTGGAGGTCCTGGGCTGAAATGAAAAAAAGCACCTTACTCTTGCGTTCTTTTCACGATTTCGGGAAGACCAAGGCCGTAGGCTCGCACGCTGGCAGCAAGGAGAGAGGACTGCGTCTTATATCTTATATAAAGAAATAGAAGAATGAGGCCGGAAGCAGGATTCGCAGGAGATATAATTGCATTGGGGAGAGGCCTATCTGCAGTTGTCGACTCTGAACGAATGGTTGGGTTTTTGCGAAGAAGAGGTGGTAACTATTATAAAGAATCAGATCTCGTTACAGTTAGGAAAGCAGGAAAGCCAGTCAAGTGGACGCTTCCTCTCCAAGCAAGAGACGGCACGGCTTTTTGGCTGAGGGTTGGTGGGTGGTGTGGCTTGCTGCTCTCGGAAAGACTTAATAAGCCATAAGAAGAATTACAAAGCCAATACGCAGCTACTCTGATTCCGTTATTCGGATTACGACTATTGCGATTTCTGCTCCTGCTGGCTAGTCAAGCTAAAAAGAAGAGGTGCTATTGCCGGAAGAGATACGCTTGCTCTCTAAGACAGAGAAAAGAATATAGAAAAGGAAGCAGAAGGAAGTTGCGCGGTTCAGTCTAACTAAAGTTCCTGCGCCAGAAGCTACAGCTACCTTTCAAAAAAAAAGCTGCTACATCCGCTCTTTACATTCGTACAGTTGTACTTTAAGCTTATAAACAGAAAGCTGCTTCTGTATCGGTTGGGGAGATGATTGTGCCGATTCTTCAGTTTCGATTCTTTTCAAGAGACGAGACGACATCTCATAGTTTACTGCTTTTCGAAAAGCCAATGGAGTCGCTTCTAGGTCAGAAAGTAGGGCAATGGTCTCTGCCTTTGTCCAGGGAGGTTGTGGCTTTCCCCCATTGCCCTGACTCAAAAGCTTCTTTCTTTCGAGGATCGATTGGAGATGGCTAAAGAAAGGTCCTAAAAAAAATTTAGGGAAATACGTCCCTAGAGCAAAGCTAAGAAAGAAGAGAGAGAAATTACAGGAAATAAGCCAAGGATGAACATGACGAGGTCCTTATTTAAACCAGAAAGTTAGGGAACAAGAAGAACAACAACACGGGTAAGGGAAAAGGCCTTACTAATATATACATACGGGGTTTTCCTTATTATAACTTATAACTAAGTCTTGTAAAGTGGTATTTGGTTGCTTGCCCCTTTATTAAAAAGGTTAAGTAAAGTGAAGCTTTCGAGCCCCTTCCATGGCTTTCTTGGTCGGACCAACCCAACCATCTGCAACATCTGATGTCTCCAGTGAAAGTTCTTCCTCCATTCCGGCTAGGGTGGGGAGGGGATTCCTGCTGCTACAGTTGGAGTTGACGGTCCTAGTTCTGTTACAGTAAGAGCTGTTGCTGGAAGAACCAGTGCTAGTGACTAGACTGTTGGAGGAGGCTGTTAGAAATGTTCACGTAGAAGCTCCTCTTTCATCTGCTGGTATAGATGAAGCTCTTGGGATCTTATCCGCTTCGGAGGTTGAAGGAGGTTAATCTATAAGGGAATCAGCTGGTATTGAATCTTCCTCTATCCCTTTACTTTTCATTTCCTGGACATCTGATATTCTTTTTTAAACAAGGATCTGACGTGATTCAATATCAATTATCAATAGAAACTTCACTTCTTTCTACCTGGACACTTTCAAATGAAAATCAAACTTTTTTTAGCTTTCATCTAGGCCTTTCAGGAAGGAAGTCAGGCACTCATCTCAGGGACATGCCCTGAACTTTAGCTTGAGCCCTTCCAGTAGTCTTTGCTTTGTGAATGGAATGAATTTGTAGTGTTGAAAGGTGGAGCAGATCTTGGTCTTATGGACTGGCTTTCTAACCATCCTGAATATTGACCCCCACGATTCTTTCTCTCTCAAACTTGACCTTACCTTCTTTCCAAGGCTAACATGACGGTATGCAAGCCCTGCTCTACCCCAATTTCAGCTGGTTTTCAACTGGATGGGGATCTTCGATCCTACAGGATGGTGGTCTCCAATACTTGACACTCACCCGACCCTACATTTGATGTGAATTAGGTCTTTCAACATATTCATCTCCCACGAAGAACGACTCATCGCTGTCAAGCGGATTCTTCGCTTTCTCAAAGGCACACTCATGGGTTAACCATCCCTCCCATTTCCTTTTCTGATGCTAATTGGGCTGGAAACCCAGATGATCGTCGCTTCACAACTGGATCCTGGGCTCCTATCATAGTGCACGAAGAATTCTCACGCTCTAGTACCGAAGCTGAATACCGGGACCTCGCTAGCACAGCTACTGAACTGATATGGCTCCATTACGGATTTCGTGATCTTGATATTCACATCAAGGATCCCCAACTACTTAACTGTTACAATATGAGTGCCACTTACCTTGCTGCTAACCCAGTGTTCCATGCTCGTACCAGGGATAGATTTCCACTTGACTTTGCTTTGCGACGTGGGGTCAAGGCCTTAACAATCGATCTCAAACCACATCTACTCATAGTATTGGTTCCTCATTTGAGTCTGTGAAATCAGACTCTTTTGAACATCGAAAACAAACAAGAGAAAGGAGCTACATGCAACTACAAAAGGAAAGAAGAGAGCTCACATCTAATTCTTATCTAGCCTAGCTTGTTCTAACCTTCAGGCAAAGACCTTGAGAGATCTCATTAGTTCTTTTCTGTCCTAGATTGCGCTAACCTTGAAGAGGAAGAACTTACAGTGAGGTAAGGAAGTTCAAGGTAAGTCCTCACACTAGGATCTACTCAGCTCTTAGCCTAGCAAGAGGAAAGCAACAAGAACTGATCGATAGAATCTATTCTTATATGGCCTAGCTTGCTCTAACCTTCCAGTCAACAAGGATAAAGTAGCAGATATTACATTCCAGAAACTAACCTTCCTAAAAGGAAAGATATTTGAATGTGTTAAGCATATAACAACTAGACTTTATAAAGATAAAGGCAGCTGCAGGCTGCTCCTAGCGCGTCATCGGACTGCCAGTGAATAGCACCCTTTACACGATAACAAGAAAGATGAATTAATCGTTCCTGCATGAACGTGTTGCATCAAAACTTCCCTCTTAAAAGGATAAAAGGACTATCTTCCTCCCTTACTCAAGTAGTAATAACAGGGCCACAAAAAAAAGAATGAAAGGTGCAGATAATAAGGCCATTCATCTTAACATCAAGCGTGTTGCCTCTACTGATCAAGTGGCAGATATAAATGGCTCTGCTGCAATGAGAGCAAGGGCAGCACCAGGAAAGGGGATTCACTCACCTGCTTGTGATAGTTGGAAGGAACGCTAGCTATATGCTTAACACATGCAAATCGAAGTTCCAATCGAAGGCACTTTGCTGTGACCGAGGAAGGCTAGTCAGAAGGACCAACGACTACTTACTTTTACAAAACCAGTGAGGACTGAGGGCGAACCCCGACTCTACGGTTGAAAGAGTAGGTGGTGCTGCGTCTTTATGCTTCTTTCTTTTGCTGCTGATCTCACATCGAGAACAGCTCCTTCTTGTTCAGGCAGATGATCCTCCGATTCCGAGAAATCGGTAAAGCGGGAGGCCCCTCGACTCACCTCTCTATCTATAAAAACCCCTCCCCAGAGGAGAGCTGAAGCTCCAGGATGAGTATGTCCTGGATTCCCGGATTCATTCTCGTCCTGATCTACCATAGAATTTTCGGAATCTACAAAAACATTCTAGGAGAGGGCTCGTAATGATCTTTGAGAAGATCAAAAGGTGCTGAAGTGGCAGGATAGGGATGGGATCTTTAGGTTTTTGTGAAAGGGATGCTCTTATCATGTTATTGCTGAAAAGAAAAACCGAATTCCTCTATTTGATGTCGATTCATCCACACTTCCATTCCTTGTAGAGGAAGGCTAACTGCTTGCTGGCTGGGAGCTGTATGAGCGGTAACGTCCACGTACGGTTCCGTGAGAAGGGCGGTGGACAGAAATGGCCTTGTTGTACCTCACTCTCGTCTTCAATGGGGTCTGCTCTTTTTTTTTTGGGAGAGTATGCCAATATGATCTTAATGAGGTGCGGGGCTTTGCATCTGACATTCGTTGGGCTTCCCTCTTCGGGAGCCTGCGTCCCGGCGTTTTTGTGCAATAAACCCCTCAGGCTGAAGACTAGTGGTAGGTGGTCCCGCGGAGCTTTCGGAGAAGGGTAGCCTAGTGTGTAAGCACAGCAATGAACCGCGGCGAACCCTCAGACGACCTATCTAAGATTAGGGGGGAGATCCTCAGTAGTGGTGACCCTTTCACTTTC